ATACGACGAAGACTCTTTGTTGCCGTCGGGAAAAGAAGAAGTCCTAGCCCTATTAACATAGGAACTGGAAGTGGAAGAAAAGGTATTATCCACGCATATTGATATGTCTGTTCCATAAAAAAAATTTTTATTCTTAATTAATTGTTTCCGATTCACCGGATCTTGCCTATTTCGAAAAAAGTTAATAAAAAATCAAGATATGCACTAACTTATTGAATCATTTTATATTAGTATTTATTCTGAGTCTTTTTAAAATCGTTCAAAAAAAAAAAAAAAAAAAAAAGAAGTTATAATTGGTCAACTTATATGCCCAAGTGACATATAAAAACGAATACTGATAATAGTAAAATAACAATAGAGCAAGGATCTAAATTTAAGCTAAAAAGAGTACTTTATCCTGATATGAATTATATGATTAACTAAGAGCATCGGTCTAATGAAAAAAAACCTTGATTTTAGTTAGTTTATTCCAACTCATTAATTTTAGTTAGTTTATTCCAACTCATTAACTAATTCATTATGGGATTGCTTTTCAATCAAAACAATTTATTAGTAAAGTTATTAGTAAAGTTTAGAAGATTATAGATCTAAAATGAACTTTTTTGATCGATAAAGAATAAAAAATGACTGAGATATTTTTTATGAAACCACGTATCCTTTAACAGATTTATTAATAGTCTCGTTCAAATTTTCAAATTGAAGGTTTATTGTTTTCTCAAGTTTGACTAAAAAAAGACTCAATTTTTCAGTCAAAAGTTTATAATCCTTTGAGGGATTTTATTCTATGTAAATAAAGTATAGAATGAGTAAAATAAGGGTCTTTTAGGTTCTTTATTGATTTTATTAAGTTTGATTTAGTAGATTATAAAGAGATAACTTTGAGAGATAAACAACGAGAACTAAAAGTTCCAAACCAAAATGTTTGGATTTACTAATAGCGTATGGAATCAAAATTTTGTTATTTTGAGTCATTTTTTATAAAATTTTCACCGATCTTTGACATATCTAAATCTAAATTTCTTTTTTATGAAAAGAATCTTATTTAGACAAAAAATAGATATAGATAATGAATAAGAAAAAAGAATTCGTTTTGAACAATAGATGTCTTTCACATCCAACTATAACAACGAGTAACTTTTAAATGGCAGTTCCAAAAAAACGTACTTCGATATCAAAAAAGCGTATTCGTAAAAATATTTGGAAAAGGAAAGGATATGGGGCGTCGTTAAAAGCTTTGTCATTAGGGAAATCTCTTTCTACCGGTAATTCAAAAAGTTTTTTTGTACGACAAACAAATAAGTCCTAAAATATAAGTCCTAAAATATCGGAATAATCAGAATGGATTTTACTAAAAAAAAAAAAAAAAAAAAAAAAGTCTCAGTAATTTGTTAATATCAAAGTTAATCTAAAATGAACAATTGGCAGTCCCTATTCTAATCAATATGAAATAGACCCTTCATTTTAGAAAAGAATTCTTCTGTTTTCGGAAAAAAGAAGAATCAAGAAAAAAATACAAAATTTTTTCTTTCTTTTTAGTATATTTTCACTCAAATTTTGGTGGTGGGGAGTCTTCTTTTCCCCATCGACCTTTACAATTACAAGAATGAAAAATTTTTCTGTTTTTCGGGAAGGCCAGATATAAGATTTTTAGTTCAAATTAATGACGTGTTGAAACTAATTCATTCCGTGTTAAAAATTTTTGAATAACTTTCTGACTTCTTAATTTATTTATTACTTAATTTATATTTATTTATTTCTTAATTTATTTATTATATGTTAATTTATTTACGATATGGATATGTAATGAGTTTTCTATATATCGATATCTCCAATTTTCAGTCCAATCAAAAAAAGAACTTAATTTGTGCACTATTTTGTACAAAAAATGTGTCAATTTGGAGTAATCTAAAATAGACATATTTTCAATGAATTGAAAATTTTTTTTTTTTCAATTTATGAAATTAGATAAACCATAAAGAATGACAAAAAAAGTCAATAAAATTAAATAAAATGAAACTAATGAACCTTCAAATTGACTTTTGAACTCATTTTTTTATCATTTACTAATTGAATCTTTACTAAAAAAACTGATTTGGTTGAATTGACTTGTTCAATCTCGATCTCGACGATTGAATATAAATAGGCTATTATGAGTTCGAGCAAGCCGCTATGGTGAAATCGGTAGACACGCTGCTCTTAGGAAGCAGTGCTAGAGCATCTCGGTTCGAGTCCGAGTGGCGGCATGCCATCTTCTAAAAGATATCCAATAGATCCTATAATAAAAAAAAATTCCCATTTCTTTTTCTTAATTAATATAGGGGATCCCCCCCGCCCTTTTTCATTTTTATGATATTTTCAACTTTAGAGCATCTATTAACTCATATTTCTTTTTCTATTGTTTCAATTGTAATTACACTTCATTTGATAACCTTATTGGGCAATGAAATAATAAAACCATATGATTCATCAGAAAAGGGGATGATAGCTACTTTTTTATGCC